CCTGAAGTAGCAAAACCCTGGGTAAAAATAGCACTTGGTCCAATTATTGTGCTTAGAAGATTTTGATTTTTTTTGAAATACGGGACTATATGAATCAGGGAAAAACTCCATGAAAGGAAGATTAATGATTCATATAAATCACTTAGTGGAAAATGTCCCGAATAAACCCAACGAGTAACTAATAATCCTGTTATACAGGAAAAAGTCATTATCATCCCCTTTTCGGATGAATCATATAGTTTTACGATTTCATCGACTAAAAAAGTTATGAAATGAATTGTAATTACAATTGAAACAATCGAAAAAGAAATATGAGTTAATATATGCTCTAAAGTTGAAAATATCATAATTTTTTTTAAGGAGTCCCATAATTATAAAAAGGAAATCGGAAATTGAATTCATTATAGGATCTATTTACTTTTTTTAGGAGATGACATGCCGCCACTCGGACTCGAACCGAGATGCTCTAGCACTGCTTCCTAAGAGCAGCGTGTCTACCAATTTCACCATAGCGGCTTGTCTTGAATTCATAATACCCTATGAATAAGCAATCGTCTAGATTTAAGAATTAAATTGTTGCAATATTTTTTAGGAAAGATTCAAATTGATGAATAAAAATTCGTTCAAATAGGTATTTGAAGGTTCATTATTTGAATTTAGGGTCTTAGTTTTAGTGTGTATTTTAGACTCTCCTCGACTTGAACTCTTGGAAAACTAGATAGTCCAACTATGAATTAAGGGATAGAACCCCCCCCCCAAAAAAAAAACATTTTTGTTTTGTTTTAATGAACTGTTTTTGATTTATTTGATTTCAAACATCGAAACCAAAAAATCCATTTTATCAATGAACAAAAAAATTTTGGATCAGTAAAAATTGACACATATTTATCCAAAAAAATTTGTTAAGTGTTTTTGAGTGGATTGATGGCAATAAATATATGGGAGTCTATATAGGAATTCATAGAAAATCCAAAAAGAAGAAAGTTGCACAAAAAGGTTTAGAATTTTAATCAATTAGTTTTAATGATTTTGATTTTTGACTCGCCTTTCTATAGAAAAAACGTGGATCTAGAGAAAAAAGGTATATTATTGTTTATATTATTGTAAGAAACAGGCTGATGGGGAAAATAATACTCCCCACCTTGGAAATGAGAAAATATACTAAAAAGACAATTACATATCTTATGTTTTTTTGTCAAAAAAAAGGATTCTTTTTTTTTTTTTGAATTCAGTACAGTAAAGAGAAAAATCCTTATTCTAATTCTAAGAGCGAAACAAATTCCATTTCCTATTGATTAACTCAACAGGGAATGGAAAGCGGGAATTTTATTTTCGAAACGAAATGAGTCAATTTTTGAGTCAAGCCGATTCAGATTATTGTAACATGTTATGTTTTATTTCTTATTTTATTTGTTTGTTGCACAAAAAAACTTTTGGAATTCCCGGTAGAAATAGATTTCCCTAAGGAAAACGCTTTTAACGCTGCCCAATACCCCTTCCTTTTCCAAAAATTTTTACGAATACGCTTTTTTGATGCAGAAGTACGTTTTTTTGGAACTGCCATTTAAATAAAAATTAAGAGATTACTCATTGGTATAGCTGGATGTGAAAGACATCTATTGTTCAAAAGAAATTTGCGCTTTGCCAATTCATTATGTATTTCTTTTCTAGATAATATTTTTGATTCTAAAATCAAAAAGAATACATAAGATGCGTGAAAGATATGGGAAAATCACATAAACTATTTTTATTACTAAAAAAAAAAAAAGAATATTCTTTTTTTTAGTAACTTGTCAAATTCGCGAAAAATATGCCTAATTTAACTTGAATTTGAAAGTTCGAAGGAGACTAGTAATTAATCTGCTTTTTTCATATGATTTGACCAATTGTAACTTCTTGATTTGAATATTTGAAGTATTTAGCAGAAACTTCTAAAGAATAAGTATAAAAAGAAATAAAAATTCAAAAATTCTATTTCTATTATTTCTATTTAAGTTATTAAGTTAGTGCATATCTTTATTTTTTTATTGACTCCTTTCAAAAAGAGGTAAGATCCGGTGAATCGGAAACAATTAATATTAATTAAGAATTAAAAAACTTTTTTTATGGAACAGACATATCAATATGCGTGGATCATACCTTTCCTTCCACTTCCAGTTCCTATGTTAATAGGAGTAGGACTTCTTCTTTTTCCGACAGCAACAAAAAATCTCCGTCGTATGTGGGCTTTTTCGAGTATTTTATTGTTAAGTATAATCATGATTTTTTCAACTAATCTGGCTATTCAGCAAATAAAAAGCAGTTCTATCTATCAATATGTATGGTCTTGGACCCTCGATAATGATTTTTCTTTAGAATTCGGCTACTTGATCGATCCACTTACTTCTATTATGTCAATGTTAATCACTACTGTTGGAATTATGGTTCTTATTTATAGTGATAATTATATGGCTCACGATCAAGGATACTTGAGATTTTTTGCTTATATGAGTTTTTTCAG